TATGTTTTATACTACAGATAATGAATTTACAAATAAGATTAATATTCCGCCTAATATATTGAACAAAATAATAATTAGTAACAAACTTCTAAAATTGGAATTATAGTCTACAATTCTATATCCTTTTATATTTTCTAAAATTAAAGAAAAGAATAAACTTAAATAATAAAATAGTCTTATTAAAGAACCTAAAATTAATAGAAAAAGAAATGATAAATAGGGTCTAGTTACTCCTGCTATAATAACTAATCATTTGGAAATAAATCCTAATAACGGAGGTAAACCTCCTAGGGATAATAGCATTAACATAATGCTTAATTGTACAAACCCTGAATTTTTTAAGTTATTAAAATTTTTTATAATGGAGGAATTTCTATACCAAAGTCTTATAAATATACATATAGAAATTAAAATATAAATTAATAAATAAGTTTTTATGACTCATTCGCCATGAATAAGAGCAAATAGTATTCAGCCTAAGTGTCCAATTGATGAATAAGCTAATAAAGCACGTACTTGAGTTTGATTTATACCTCCTAATCCCCCTATTAATGCGGATCCAGAACTTATAATACATATAATAATAATTAACCAATAAGAATTCCTTAATTCTAGTAGTGAAATTATTAAAAAAATTGGACCAAGCTTTTGCCAAGTGGCTAATAAAAGACAAGTAATTCAAGGCAATCCGGCTATTACACTCGGGAGTCAGAAATAAAATGGAAATAAACCTAATTTAACAGATAGTCCCCTCACCATTATAATAAGTCCTAAAATACTAGTGTTATATATATTATTAACACTTTCTCAAGTAAATGATATATTATATACTAATAATCTCCCAAAAATCAAAAAACTAGATCCGATAGCTTGTACTACAAATATTTTACAGCTGATTCTCTTTTTCATGATCTTTTTNGGTACNCCAAAAAGGGTAAAAAATCCAATTAAATTATTTCTTAACCCGGCTCAGATCCCCAGTCAATGTAATGAGGATACAGAAAATAGAGTACCTACTCCTATAACAATTAAAAATATATAATTAAAAGGGAGTCTTGAGAACATAAGAAAAAGGATAAAATTGAATTACCCAAAACAAAGTTAGCAGCCCTGTTTTACTCCAAGTTTTTTCTTAATTTATTGAGCTCAATCTAGCGAGCCTTCATTTCATTCGTGGAATAATCCAACGATTAAAATAATTAGAAAAATAAATCTTGCAATCATTAAATTTATTCTAAATCTTCTTATTATTCTTCTTAAAACAGGTAAAAGAAGAACAATTTCTACATCAAAAATTAAAAAAATAATTGCTAGTAAGAAAAATCGTAAAGAAAAAGGTAAACGAGCTGATTTAATTGGATCAAATCCACATTCGAAGGGAGATCTTTTTTCTCGATCTCTTAAAGCTCGTTTAGCCAAAATTCAACCTAATGTTATAACAACTGATGCCAATACTAACGCAATTACTCTCCCCCAAATTCTTCTTAACATTTAATAGCGTTAGAGATTTATTTTAATCCCATATTAATCAACATCAATGATTTCCGTTCATCCGGCGTAACACTTAGTTTAATAAATTATATATTTTGTGTACTAAATGAGTAATAATATTTACATTTTTCTAATTAACAGCTAGATGCCTCTGTTTTGGCTTTCACTTATAATATAAAAAGGGACTTTCACCCTTAAGTTTCGGGTCGAAACCGAATGCAAATTTCTCGCTTCCTATATAAGCTTATAAATGACCTAGAAGTATAAAAAACTTATTTTCTAAATGCAAATCAGATCTTTTAAATTAAAGTACCAAGTCTTTTATATTATAATTTTAATTATAATCCTTAGAGGTATATTAAATTATTTACCGTTTCTAGATTAAAAATCTAGCACTTAAACTCAGTCATCTAAGGAATTTATTTTATAATATTAACAACCTCATCAATAAATTGAGAGATATAAAAATAACCACACAACGTCAACAAAATGTCAATATCAAGCAGCTGCTTCAAAGCCAAAATGATGCCCAGTAGAGAAATGTTGAAGTCATACCCGAGTTAAACAAACCAACAAAAAAGTTGTACCAATTAACACATGTAAGCCATGAAATCCAGTAGCAACAAAAAATCTGGATCCATATGCTCCATCCGCGATAGTAAATGATGCTTCATAGTATTCCCCTGCTTGTAAAAAAGTAAAATAAATACCTAATGCTACTGTAGCAATTAAACCCTGTAAACCCCCAGGATAATCGCCTTCTATCAAACTATGGTGAGCCCAAGTTACAGTAACTCCAGAGGCTAATAACACACCTGTGTTAAGTAACGGAACTTCAAAAGGATTTAAAGGCACAATACCAGCAGGAGGTCAACAAGATCCAAGTTCCGGGCTTGGAGCTAAGCTTCTATGAAAATAAGCTCAGAAAAAAGCAAAAAAGAAACAAACTTCAGATACAATAAATAAAATTATTCCTCAACGTAATCCCTTAGACACTTGAATTGTATGAAACCCTTGAAAAGTGGCTTCTCGGATAACATCTCGTCATCATTGTACTATTGTTATAGCAATTAGTAATAAACCTAAGACTATAGTTATATATCTATAGCCGTGAAATCATCCGGCTAATCCGGATGTCAAAAAAAGAGCTCCTATAGATCCAGTTAAAGGTCAGGGGCTAAATTCAACTAAATGAAATGGATTCCGTCCCATGTATTAATACATAATATGATTATAAATGAGCCAGCGCATCAAAAAAGCGCTGGCTTGCTTTGAAACATTATATTGCTACCTTAGCATCTTCAGTGCTATGCTCTAAAAAGTTAAGCTATCAAAGCTTAAAAGATAAAAAGTGAGAGAAAGAAAATGACAAAAGCTGAAAGTATTAGTGAAATAAAAAAATTGAATGATTTAATTTGAACTTTTTGATTTTTTTGGGAGAAGTTTTTAGAGAGAATGTAAGTTCCTTGACCTCCTAAAATTTCTATTCAACCTAAATCAATTGATTTTATTAAATTTGTCCCAAATATTATGGAAAATTTGGTAAGAGGTTGGGCTGAAATGGGAGCAAAAAATCATATGGTTGTAAAGAAAAATCTTATTTTGTTTATATTTTTGTTATTGAAATCTATGTCTCAAATAATTATTGCTGTAAATAAGCCTAATAAAATTACTGTGATAGTTAATAATTTTAAGTTTAATGGTATAATAAAAGGAATGGGGCTAAATGGTATAAAAATAGTTTGTAGAAAGAAACCGGCAATGATTGCTGCCGCGGCTAAAATTGTTGTAGCTCAATTAATGTATGGATCAGCTTCTTGTTTTGAATGAAAAGGATTATTTTTTATTTGACTTCATAGAGAGCAAAATGAAAGTCGGAAGGAGTATGCGGCTGTTATACCTGTAGCTAAAAAAATCAATAATACTATCAAGAATCTAGTGGATCTTATTAATGATAATTCTAAAATTAAATCTTTTGAATAAAATCCACTTAAGAACGGAGCTCCACATAATGATAAGTTTGCGACATTTAAACAAGTTACTGTTAAAGGGGCTTGTTGTGAAATTAATCCTATGTGACGAAKGTCTTGAGTGTTTGAACTATTATGAATGATGGTTCCGGCGCACAGAAAAAGAAGGGCTTTAAATAAGGCATGAGTATATAAATGGAATAGAGCTAAATAAGGTATACCTATGCCTAATCTTATTATTATAACTCCTAATTGACTTAATGTGGATAGCGCAATTACTTTTTTTAAATCATTCTCATAGTTAGCTCCAATTCCTGCTATTAATAGAGTTAAAACTGAAATAAATAGTAATGCTGTTTTGAAGCAAGAAACGGTTTCTAGAAAAGGAAAAAATCGAATAAGTAAAAATACTCCAGCTGTTACTAAAGTGGAGGAATGAACTAATGCTGAAACGGGGGTGGGTGCTGCTATAGCAGCAGGAAGTCATCTAGAAAAAGGAATTTGGGCTCTTTTAGTTATAGCTGCAATTGTTACAGTTAAAACAACTCAGGTAGATAAATGAAAATCTCATATAAGAGTGATACCTCAATGACCTTGTAATACTAACAAACCAATTGAAATTAAAATTATAACGTCTCCAATCCGATTTGCTAATATAGTAATTATACCGGCGCCTAATGATTTTATATTTTGATAATAAATAACTAGAGCAAATGATACAATACCTAAACCATCTCATCCTAATAATAATGCTGGTAGTCTAGGGATAAATACTAAGAGATTTATAGATAGAACAAATAATATTACTAGTCAGGTAAATCGTTTTAAAAAAGGATCGTGAGATATATAACTTGAGGAAAATATTATGACACAACCTGAGATAAGACATACTACATTTCTAAATCTTAATCTAATTCTATCAATAATAAAAATAAAGGTAATTATACATGATCTCACTTGGAAAATTGTTCATTCAAAAAGAATGCAATCTTGTTTTATTAAAAAAATTATTGTGATTGGGAAAATAATGAATCTATATATTATGAGAAATAAGGAACTAATGGAAGAAGATTTTAATTTTGTAAACATGATCAAGTAAAATTAACTTTTATCTTCAATCCCACAAATTGATGTTTTAAATAAACTAACTTGATTATTAGATATATATTAAATTCATATAAAAATTAAATCTCTTTTAATAATAAGGAGATTAGCTGGAATTCAATGAAGTAGAAATAAAGTAAATCCCGGTATTTTGAATTCTCTAAATGGCCTAATAAATTTAGGGCTACCTCCGTGTTGAATAGAGGTAAATAAATACATTCTATATAATGCGGCTAGAAATCTTATCAATCCTAGAGATATTAAAAAATATCTCGAACTAAAAATTGCACATGGAAAAATTATGATTTCTCCTATTAAATTAATGCTAGGGGGTGCTGCTATATTTATAACACAAAATATAAATCACCAAAGGGCTAATGATGGAAGAAGCATTAGTATGCCCTTTCTTAAGAAAAGGCTTCGAGTATGTGTTTTTTCGTATGTATAATTAGCTAAAGCAAATAGGGCTGAAGAGCAAAATCCATGGGAAATTATAAGAACTAAGGCTCCTGATCATCCTCAGGATGTGTTTGAAAAAGCTCCAGCTAGTATAAGAGATATGTGACCAATTGATGAATAAGCAATCAAGGATTTTAGATCAATTTGACGAAAACAAATAATTCTAGTTAATACACCTCCTCATAGAGCTAATGAAAAAATAAAAATAGAGGTGTTAGAAGTATAAAAATTAAAATATTGATGGAATCGCAAAATACCGTAACCGCCAAGTTTTAGCAATACCGCAGCTAAAATTATGGATCCGGCAACTGGGGCTTCAACATGCGCTTTTGGTAGTCATAGATGTACAGTGAATATGGGGAGCTTTACTAAAAAAGCTGTAAAAATAATTACTGTTATAAAATTTAAGGTTCAAATAGATTGAGTTATAAAAATTTGATTTCGTAGACTAGATATTATTAATATTTTTCCAGAATATAATTCTTGATTAACTCAAAGAATTAAAAAAAGTAAAGGCAATGATGCTGCTACAGTATAAATTATTATATACATACCGGCTTGAAGGCGTTCAGGTTGGTATCCTCAGCCTAAAATTAATAAGAGAGTCGGAATTAATGAAGCTTCAAATAAAAAATAGAAAAGAATTCTATTGGATACAAGAAATGTTGTCACTAAAATTAAATTTAAAGATAATAAAAAAATAGAGAAAATTGAAGATTTATTGTTATTAATTTTTACGCTGTTTTGACTTGCTAGTATTATTATTAAGGAAATTCATATAGTTAGGCAAACAAGAATTGATGATATAGAATCTTGGGCTAGAATATCGGAGATTATTTCATAGTTTCAAAATGGAGTAAAAGTGTGAATAATAGAAAGCATTCTTCCTAAGCTAAGACTTCATATTTTTTGATACCAGGACCATTGTCTGGAAGGAATAACTAAAATAATTAAGGAATAGAATAGTAATCCTAGCATTTTTGTAAAGAAAACCTAGTAACGTAATCATTTCCTTGGGCTCGAATAATAGCAACAAGAATAGCTAATCCGAGACTTGCTTCACATGCTCCTAAAGTAATTAAAATTAATGAGGTCTGGCCTCTAAATGTAATATTATTGGAGAATGCAAATATTATGATAAATAAGTTTATAGTTGCAGCTTCTAACCTAAGTAGAACTCTTAAAAAATGTTTATATTGTAGCGATAAAGCTAAGAGCGCTATAGAAAATCCAAGTATGCTAAGTAAAGTTAAATAAAATGTTCTCATGACATAAAAAGCAATAATAGCTTAAAATTTAAAGCATTGGTCTTGTAAGTCGAAAATGAAAATTATATTTCTTATTGCTAAAGTTATTAAGTGAATTGAACACTTTAGATTTGTTTTCAAGACAAATTGTCCCCAGGAAATAACTTGTAACTAGAAGTCTAAAATTTTATCTCATAATATTGAAACAATAGGATTGATGATAAAATATATAAAATATAAAGTAGTAAAAATCTGACCAATTTGTTCATAGGGGGTTTCTACAGGGCAAGCTCCAATTCATGTTAAAATAAAAAAGATACCTACAAAAAATCAAAATAGAATTTGGTAAAGAGGATAGTATGTTATGGATCGAAATTTACTTCTATGTCTAAATGGTAATAAAAATAAAATAGCAATAGATATTACTAACCCAATTACACCACCAAGTTTATTGGGAATTGAACGAAGAATGGCATATGCAAAAAGAAAATATCATTCTGGTTGGATATGAATTGGGGTAACTAAAGGGTTAGCCGGGATAAAATTTTCAGGGCCTGTTAATAATTGAGGAGAAAAAAGCACTAAAAATGTTAAGAGAGCGAGAACAATAATAAATCCAACTAAATCTTTAAAACTATAATATGCATGAAATGGAACTTTCTCACCGTCGCTATTTAATCCCAGAGGGTTATTTGAGCCAGTTTCATGTAAAAATAATAAATGTAAAATTGTTAGTGCAACAATAACAAAAGGTAATAAAAAATGTAGTGCAAAAAATCGGGTAAGAGTTGCGTTATCAATAGCGAAACCTCCTCAAACTCATTCTACCAATATTTTTCCAATATAAGGAATAGCAGATAGAAGATTCGTAATTACTGTAGCTCCTCAAAAAGATATTTGTCCTCAGGGAAGAACATAACCTAAAAATGCGGTAGCCATAGTTAAAAATAATAAAATAACTCCAATATTTCAGGTATGCAAATTTATGTATGATCCATAATATACACCGCGGCCAATATGGAAATAAATGCAAATAAAAAATCATGATCCGCCATTAGCATGAAGTGCTCGTAATAATCAACCATAACTTACGTCTCGAGAGATATGTATTACTGAACTAAAAGCTAAATCTACATGAGATGTATAGTGTATAGCAAGAAATAAACCAGTTAAAATTTGAATTGTTAAGCATAACCCTAATAGTGATCCAAAATTTCATCAAATTGAAAGATTTGAGGGTGCTGGTAAGTCTACTAGAGCTCCATTAACAATTTTTAGAACTGGATGTACCTTTCGAATGGGACTTCGCATAAGTAAATTACTCTTTAAAGGGTCGAAGAGAAGCATGTTGATAAAAACAAATTTTTACCACTACTACTAAGTTAATTAATAAAATAACGGCTAGCCCAATTAAAATAGAAATTATTTGGGGAGATACTATTTCAGTTCCATATATTTTTAAAAATTTAGATTTTCTATATAATCTTATATATTCTAAGGATGGAAAATCAATTAAAGGGCATATAAATGTTATGCTTCCTAAGAGTAATGATATAAAAAAACAAAAAATTAGTGAGTTTCCTCTACCAAAAAGAATATTNGGGGAAAGAGCTGCTACATAGGCAAATATAACTAATAATCCTCCAACATAAATGAGAAATAAAATGTATCCATATCAAGATGAAAGAAGCATGGCTCTAATTGAACATATTATTAAGGTTGAGAATATAATAGTTAATCCTAATCTTAATGGTTGAGCTATTAGGGGTAATAGTAATATTCTTGAAGCTGCTAAAGTAAATATAATTAAGGCACTCATTTCGAAGAGCAGGATTATTTACCTGATTTTTAGCTTCCAATGCTAATATTTTTATTAAATTACAGCTTCGCTAGTAATAAATATGGTATGCAATACAAGTAATTATTAATAAAAAGGATAACGCAGCTGGAAGAAATCTTTTTCAAGTTAATCCTATAAGTAAATCATATCGAAATCGTGGGTAACTTCCTCGAACCCAAATAAATGCGAATGCAAAAAATAAAACTTTAAATATAAATCCTAAATCACTTTCAAATAGAAATATTGATCTTCCCCCAAAAAAAAGTAAGGCAGAAAATAAGCTTATAACCAAAATATTTGCATATTCGGCTAAAAAAATTAAGGCAAATCCAGCTGCACCATATTCAATATTAAATCCAGAAACTAATTCGGATTCTCCTTCTGCGAAGTCGAAAGGAGCACGATTTGTCTCAGCTACGCAAGTTACAAATCATATCAAGGATACTGGTAATATAATTAAAGCTAATCAAATATATTCTTGGGATTCTTTGATTTCAATAAATCTAAAAGTTCCGACTAGAAATAAAGGAAACAGGAGAATTAGGGCTATGCTAATTTCATAAGAAATTGTTTGAGCAATTGCTCGTAGTCTTCCTAATAATGCATATTTAGAATTTGATAATCACCCAGCAAGCAGTGTTCCATATACATTTAAACCAGATACACATATAAAGAATAAAATGCCTCATTTGAAATATCTAGCAGAATATAAACTTGGATATAATTGTCATAGTAGTAATGCTAAAATGAAGCTAAAAATAGGTGCAATAAAGTATGGAGAATAATTAGCCATAGTTGGTTTTGCAATTTCTTTTGTTAAAAGCTTTGCTGCATCCGCGATTGGTTGTGGTAAACCGGCTAATCCTACTTTATTAGGCCCTTTCCGAATTTGGATATATCTTAATCCTTTTCGTTCTAAAAGAGTAAAAAAAGCGACCGCTAGTAAAATACAAATATAAGTAAATAAACAAGATAAGATAGAAAGATACATTATAAAGAAAAGAAATTTAATCTTTATATTTAGGGCTTAAACCTAATGCACTTCATCTGCCATCTTTATTTATCAAATAAAGGAATTTCACCTATGTCTATTGATCCTAAATCAATTGCATTGATTTTGCTAATTTGATATATAAATTTTAAATTATTAGAATTTATTAATATATTATACTTAATCTAAAAACTTCATTTTTATAATGTTATAAATTGGTCCTTTCGTACTAAATCTATTTTTTATAATAAAAGATAGAAACTGACCTGGCTCACGCCGGTCTGAACTCAGATCACGTAGAATTTTAATGGTCGAACAGACCAACCCTTAAAGACTTCTGCATCTTTAGGATATTCTGGTCCAACATCGAGGTCACAAACCTTTTTTTCGATATGAGCTCTCAAAAAAGATAATGCTGTTATCCCTACGGTAACTAATTTCTTTAATCAAAATTTATTGGATCAAAACTTGTTTGTTTATACTGTTTTAAAAGAAGCTTTTTATGTTCCTTTGTCGCCCCAACCAAAATTTTTAATAGATGTTGTTTTATAAATATTTCCATGAACCTACTAATTTATTTAAAGCTCGATAGGGTCTTCTTGTCTATTAATTTTATTTAGGTTTCTTCACCTAAAAATAAAATTCTATATAATTATAAAGAGACAGCTTTATTCTTGTCAAACCATTCATACTAGCCCTCAATTATAGGGCAAATGATTATGCTACCTTTGCACGGTCAGAGTACCGCGGCCGTTTAAAATATTTCACTGGGCAGGTCCGACTCCTTATATTATATTAATTCAAGGAGCCATGTTTTTGATAAACAGGCAGAATAATTTATTTGCCGAGTTCCTTTTTAAAATTTATTTTTTGTATTCTTTGTATACTGGGTTACATTAAATAAGTAATTTAATTTGATATTGTATGTAATACTCATTTTAGCATTAATATAATTTATTTAATAATTTATAAATTTTAACTTTTATATATATAAAACAGTTTAATTTTGTTTTTACAGTAAATGTAAAATTATAACAAAATCATAGATATTATGGCTATTTTCAAGCCTAAATTCAAGATAAAATTTAGTGTTTTATTAATTTATTTAATTTCTGAGCTTATCCTCAGTAATTTAATTAGATTAAAATTTATTAGAAAAATATATTTCTTAAAAATTTAATCAACAACACTTAAATGTTTTTTTAAAAGAACTAGCTATCATCTAATTCGGATAAAATTTCATTTCTATTTTTAACTATTTAAAAATTTTTGTCACAATTAGTTTTAATTTTCTAAAATAAAAGTTAAAAATAGCCCATTAGATTTCGAGAAATTATAATTAAAATTTAAATCTAGCTAAACCATGATGCAAAAGGTACAGATTTTTATTCTTTCTATTATTTAATTAAAATTTTCCTTCTCAGTACTTTAATTAGAGTTTTAAATAATAAATTTTAATCACCTTTACTAAATTTAAAAATGTTTTTGTTATTATAATAAAATTAACTTTATAACTCAATTACATATTTTTTAAAAACAACTTTATATAAAGTATTTTTTCAGTGTAAATGAAATGTATTTTAGTTATACTATGTTTTTAATCCAGAGACAATTTCCATTACCTCTACTATGTTACGACTTATCTCATTTTTCAATGAGAGCGACGGGCGATGTGTGCATGTTTCAGAGCCTAATTCAAAGAGTTTATATAAATTTATTTTACTTTCAAGTCCTCCTTCATTAAAATAAATATTTCATTATTTTATCCATAATTATAATTTTTAATTGTAACCCATCTTCACCTTTATATAGGCTGCACCTTGATCTGACGTTTAAATTTAATAAAATTTTTTTGCCAACTTCTATTTTCTAAAAAGTTACCTGACGACGACGGTATACAAACTGTTATGCAAAAAAAGGTTAGGTGTAACGCGGATTGTCGATTATGAGACAGGTTCCCCTGAGAGGTCTAGAACACCGCCAAGCTCTTTGAGTTTTAAATTTTTAGTATGAGATTCGTAGTACTCCGGTAAACTTATGTTTATTTACAACCAAGAATAATGGGGTATCTAATCCCAGTTTCCCTCTTGGGTATCGCAGAATCAATATAATTAATTTATACAGGCTTATTTAATTATATATAAATTTTACCTATATATAAAAAATCATTAAATTAATAATTTTATAATATTTAACTACCTTTTTACCTAATATGTATAATTTGATCTCTTGGTGTAACCGCGGATGCTGGCACCAAGTTAACCAGATCTTATTACTAAATTAATACAAGCTTTCGCTTTTATCTTAATCTCAAACACTGGTGTTAACGGGACTTTTCAAGACATTTTGTAAAAAATAATATCATAAACAAAAATTATTTTTGTATTTTATATAATTTAATAATTTTAATTTACCTCGTCTCTGTCAATAAAAACCATGTGTATTTTTTAGTTATTACTATACAGTAAAGTCAGAGCCAAGCTTTCAATTTTAGAAAAAAATTGAATCGCTTACTTATTTATAAATTTAATTAAAAATGTTCAATTAAGTCCTATCCCAAAGCAAGGTATTTCTGGGGTGTATTATTTCAGCACATTAGATTTTCATTCTAAAGGTATAAAGTTTCTTTATTAGAAATAATCTTTTGAGTATGAATAAAGTACAATTGCCTTCCAAGCAAAAGGATTAATAAAATTTAAAAAAGATATTACAAAGCGGTGTTAGGGCACAAAGAATTTTGATTTCTTAAGAGAGGGTCATACCCTTCTGGTAAAGGTTTTAAGTTAATAAAACTATAAGCCTTCAAAGCTTAAAATGAAAAAAAATTTTTAAACCTTGCCCGCTATAGTTTAATTTAAAACATTGACCTGCAAAATCGAAAATGGAATAATATTCCTGGTGTGTATTTAAGAATAAATATATTTGTTTGGTGGCTGAGATTGTAAGCGATAGACTGTAGATCTATTAACGAAATTAATTTTTCCCGACAAATTTTATTTTAAGAATAAATGTAAAATAAGCTAAAATGTAAGCTGTTGGGTTCATACCCCAAAAATGAATATCAAGTTCTTTTACAACTTTATTTTAATTTTTAAATATAGTAGATACTATCTATAATTAATGGGGATGCTCATCTGAATATAAAGTAATTAATAAACAAAAAATATATGCTTGAATTAAACCAATGCCGAATTCAAAAATAGTGTAAAATACCTGGATTGAAAGTAATATAATTATAGAGAAAATAGATGATATAAAGAAACTAGTAGTTAGGTAATTACCAATTAAAGTTAATACAATATGCCCAGCACTTATATTTGCAGTAAGTCGTACAGAAAGTGTAATTGGTCGTACTATAATTCTTACGGTTTCAATAATTACTAAAAAAGGATTTAAAGGTGCTGGAGCTCCTATAGGTAATAGTCCTGCAATAACTGAACTTGGGTTAAGAAAAATAGCAGAAATGATAAGTGATAGCCAAAGAGGTAACCCCAAAGAGAGAGATACAGCTAAATGACTAGTAGGACTAAAAACATAAGGAATAAGACCTCTTAAATTTATAAAAATTAAAAAAAGAAATAATCCAGAAATAATGTTAATAAAACCTCCCATATTTAATCCAAAAGAACGGAAAATTTGTGAGGATACGGTATCTTTAAAGATTAAAATTAGGCTTACTCAACGAGGAGATATAGTTCAATAGGTAGATCTAAAAATAATAATTGTGCTTAATGAAAAAACTCATATTAAAATATATAAAGATATAAAAACTTGATTATTATCATCAAAAGAAGAGAAAATGTCTACAAGCATTCTTATTATCAATTTCACTTATTTTCTTTAATAGTGCTTGAAGTTACAGCACTTCTTTGAAAATAAATTTTTCTAGATCATCAAATTAAAATAGATAAACTTAATACAGCAATTCAAAATAAAATAAATAAAAAAATTCAATTTAATGGGGATAATTGAGGCATTAAAAAGTACTAAATTTAATTAGTAACGTAAGGCTGACAACCTAATATTATTATTTAACTAACTTTTTATTCTGAAACATTAACAACTCATTCCATGAAATTTTCTAATGGAATGGCTTCTAATACAATAGGTATAAATGAATGATTAGCTCCGCAAATCTCAGAACATTGGCCATAGAATACACCGGGGTACTTAATAAAAAAACTTAATTGATTTAATCGTCCTGGCACAGCATCTGCTTTTACTCCTAATGAAGGTACAGCTCATGAATGAATAACGTCAGCTGATGTAACAAGTACTCGAATATCAGTTTGAGTTGGTAATACAACCCGATGATCAACCTCAAGTAACCGAAAATCTCCAGATTCTAATTCATTTGTTGGAATTATGTATGAATCAAATTCAATATTTAAAAAGTCTGAATATTCATAACTTCAATATCATTGATGCCCAATTCTTTTTACAGTTAATCTGCAATCCCCTACTTCGTCTAAAAGATATAATAGTCGTAACGACGGCAGGGCTAAAAAAATTAAAATAAATGCTGGAACAATAGTTCAAATAGTTTCAATTTCTTGTCCTTCTACAAGTGAGCGACATGTATATTTGTTTAATATAAGAGATACAGCAGCATAGCCGACTAATCTAATAATTATTACTAAAATTATTATAGCATGATCATGAAAAAAAATTAGTTCCTCTATTAAAGGAGAAGCCGCATCTTGAAATCCTAATTGTCCTCATAGACTCATATCTTATAATGCCTAAAATATTAAACTACAATTAATGCTCCTGTTTCTGGCGCATTATGAAAATCTGCAGGTAAAACATTGTCTCACTCAAGAGCTGTTCTCAAATGGGTTCTTCAAACTACACTACGTTGTGAAATCAGGGCTTCTCATACAATTACTATAAAATATAAAACTGCTACAAATGAAATTATAGATCCGGCAGATGATACTACATTTCATTTTGTATAACAATCTGGGTAATCAGAATACCGCCGAGGTATGCCACTTAATCCTAAAAAATGTTGTGGAAAAAATGTTACATTTACACCGATAAATATGATATAGAAATGTGCTTTAGTTCACCGACTATGTAAAGTAATTCCACTTAATAGGGGAAATCAATAGTTAAAAGCTCCAAATAATGCAAATACAGCACCCATTGATAAAACGTAATGAAAATGGGCAACTACATAATAGGTATCGTGTAGTATAATATCTAAAGAAGAATTGGATAATACAATTCCTGTTAAACCTCCAACAGTAAATAGAAAAATAAATCCCAATGCCCATAATATTGGGGCTTCATATTTAATTTTAGCTCCATGAATAGTGGCTAATCAACTAAATACTTTAATACCAGTCGGAACAGCAATAATTATCGTGGCGGCTGTAAAATATGCCCGAGTATCAACATCCATTCCTACAGTGAATATATGATGAGCCCAAACAATAAATCCTAAAACACCAATAGCTAATATAGCATAAATTATCCCTAAAGTTCCAAAAGTTTCTTTTTTGGCTGAATAATGACTTACAATATGTGAAATTATACCAAATCCTGGGAGAATTAAAATATATACTTCGGGATGACCAAAAAATCAAAATAAATGTTGGTATAAAATAGGATCTCCACCCCCTGCCGGATCAAAAAAGGCTGTGTTGAAATTTCGATCAGTTAAAAGTATAGTAATAGCTCCAGCTAATACCGGTAAGGAAAGAAGTAATAATACTGCTGTAATTTTTACAGATCATACAAAAAGAGGAAGACGTTCAAATTGTATACCTCGTCATCGTATATTAATAATAGTTGTAATAAAATTAACTGCACCTAAAATAGATGAAGCTCCTGCTAAATGCAACGAAAAAATAGCTAAATCAACAGATCCTCCGGCATGAGCTAGATTACCTGCTAATGGGGGATAAACAGTTCATCCTGTTCCTACACCCCTTTCTACAGCAGCAGAAGAAAGTAATAGTAATAAAGAAGGAGGTAATAATCAAAAACTTATATTATTTAAGCGAGGAAATGCTATATCTGGAGCTCCTAATATTAAAGGAATTAATCAGTTTCCAAAACCACCAATTATTATAGGCATAACTAAAAAGAAAATTATTACAAAAGCATGGGCAGTCACAATAACATTGTATAATTGATCGTCTCCTAGTAAAGCTCCAGGTTGACCTAATTCGGCACGAATTAATAAGCTCAAACCAGTCCCTACTAATCCCGATCATATCCCAAATAAAATATATAAAGTACCAATATCTTTGTGATTTGTAGAAAATAATCAACGCAT